TCCTCTTTGGCTGATAGGTACTGTAACTGGTATTCTTGTGATTGGTTTAATAGGTGTTTTCTTTTACGGTTCATATTCTGGGTTGGGTTCATCTCTCTAGTAATCGGATGAGCTGGGTTGTAGACATGAAAAAGTAAGAACTTAGCGGGTCCTTACCCTCCTTTGTCTGATTAGAGCGGAAAGGGCCCGCGGAGTTCTTACTCTTATAATGAGACTTTGACCTATTCCATAACCTACAAATTGGTTAGTTATCCAGTCAGCATAATCAAAATATTATATTTGTTTTGTAGAAATGACAAAAAGGATCCTTTGCTCTGATGTTTCACTCTATTCTTTTGTTTCTTAATGATGTTTGTGAACAATTGAATCTAGCGGTTGATTCATAGTCCCTGCCCTTCCCCCAAAATATTAACTGGAAGCAAGAAGAAAGAACGAATCAATCGATTTTATCTATAATCCAATATAATAATTATATTGATTTCTAGGGATGAGACATCCTGCAAATCATTTCTAGACTAAACTAATAGAACCTTAATCAAAACTACTCTAAAAATAAAATAAAAACTCCGATCATATATCTGATCATATAATAAATAAAGATTTGGATATTCGTAAAAATAAAATCCGCCTTTCAACCGGAACAGTCTTTTTTGTTTGAATAATTTCTCTAAGTTAGAAGTTTAACTTATATTGAATAAGTGAAGATTATTGAATAAGTGAAGATATTGAATAAGTGAATAAATTCTATTTTCTCAATAACTTATTCACCCATAATCCTTTTTTTCCTTTGTTTGTCCACTACTTCTTATGAATCTAAACAAAGGAGTTCCGATAGACCCGGAAAAGAAGGAAAGGAATAGTAATCTTTGATGAACAGGAAAAAAAATAATTATTATTTTGATACAAGACGACACAAGAAAACGGGTGAAAATTCCTTTTTCTTGTGTCGTCTTGCGTCGAATAGAAGATTAGGAAGACTAGTAATCCTTCCTAAAAGTATTTGTTCCTTTCATTTTTACCATCCTTGCCTTGTATTCTCTTCTTTTGTATTTGTTTGTATGCCTATTGTTTATTACTAAAATGGAATACAAGTAATGAATTCCAGGCGTCCTGCAAAACAAAAAGAGTATAAACAAAGCAAGCAAAAGGATTTACAGAATTTTTTGATCATACATAATTGTATCGATGGACAAAAAATCGGCACTTTTTACCAAATGTTAAGGAATCTCTGGACCTAAAAATTCATTTCGTACAATTGAACTTTTTCAAACTGTTTCTTTTTAAGAACCAAAAAAACTTGTGCCAAAATAACAGATGCGAAGAAGAACAAAAGGCCTTGGACGCGTAATGGATCTTGAAGCACTATTTCTGCATCTCCCTGACCAAACCCTCCTACATTGGGATTGCTTGTTAATGGTTGATCAAGCTTAATGGATTCACCCTCTGAAACAAGAAGTTCTGGTCCTGGAGGTATAATATCAACCGCTTGACGTCCATCCGATGCATCAACTATGGTTATTTCATATCCTCCCTTTTCTTTACGTACTATTTTGCTTACTATACCTGCTGATGTAGCATTATAGACTGTATTGTTACTCTTGCTACCATCAGGATAAATCTGACCCCTTCCTCTGTTCCCACCCACATATATGGGATATTTTAAGAAGTGAACGTCTTTCTTTGTAGCAGGGTCGGGGGAAAGAATGGGAAAGACGATTTCACTATATTTCTGACCCGGAACAGGACCTATCACAAGAATATTTTTTTTATTGGGACGATAACTCTGAAAAGACAGATTTCCTATCTTTTCTTTCAACTCAGGAGAAATACGATCGGGGGGGGCTAATTCGAATCCCTCGGGTAAAATAAGAACAGCACCCACATTCAAACCCCCTTTTTTACCATTAGCAAGAACTTGTTTCAGTTGCATATCATAAGGAATTTGAACAACTGCTTCAAATACAGTATCAGGAAGCACAGCTTGTGGAACTTCAATATCCACGGGCTTATTAGCTAAATGGCAATTAGCACATACAATTCGTCCAGTTGCTTCTCGTGGGTTTTCATAACCCTGCTGCGCAAAAATGGGATATGCATTTGAAATGGATGCTCGAGTTATTACATATATCATGATCGATACAGAAATGGATCGAGTCATCTGTTCCTTTAACCAAGAAAAAGTATTTCTATTTTGCATGTCCAATCATGGATCTCGGAATTTCTACAATAAATTAGATAGAGAACTAGTAAAGTTCCCTATGCACGAGTCTGTCATTGTACTGGAATAGTTGTACTGTAATATAGGACGAATACCTTGAACTGGTAGAAATAAAATATAAAGAATTAAGTAAGATTCAAAATGGTTTCTTTATAAAGGAAGAAAGATTCTGATTTATTTGATTGATATCAGGAGATCAAATGAGTTCTTCATTCATTCATTGAATGATAAATGACTACAAGCGAAGGAGATACACGATTTAAATAATGGAAAATCCAATATTTCACAATTGTATCTAGAATAACTGGAAAGGTGGAAACAAGACCAGATATAATTTGATCATTATGAGCCAATCCAAAATCATTGTAGAACGAACCAATTATTAGTTCCCAACCATGAGTCGAGTGAAATCCAATCCATAAATCAGTAACTAAAAGAATCGAAAAAGCTTTTATTGTGTCACTTAAGTTATAGAGGAATTCCTGAACCCAAGAATTAAGAATGACAAGTTCCTCATTACCCAAAATAAAATAACCACTTAGAATAGCGAAAGAGATTATATTTGTCGAGAAATGCAAAATGATATGGAGATGATATTCATTGTGTGTTTTGACCAATTGTATCGTTTCCTTGTGTATTCCTATACGAAGTTTTTGTATATGTGTCTCCGGGTACTCCTTTATCATTTCGTCCAACAGAAAGAGTTCTTCTAATTCTATGAATCTTTCTAGAACGTTTTTCTCTTGAATGATATTCAAGAGAGTTTTGGATTGCCCGGTATTCCACCAATTTGTAACCCAAAGTTCCAGACATTTATTAAATGAAAGAGAAACCCACCAGGGCAAAAATACTATAGATACAAGATATGGGAAAGAAGGCAATGCTTTCTTTTTTTTCATTTTTTATCTGTGAATTGAATCGTTAATGAACCTGCTTCATTCGTTGACTCTATATGATATTTCTCTGAAGCACGAGTTCTATAACAAGGTATTGAACCTATGGGTCTATTCATTCCAATTTTTGTGTCAAAATTGAGTTTAGTTCTTGGATCTAGAAGGAATATAGAAATGGGATAAGGGTTTGCCCTTTTCGGATAAAAATGAAAAATCAATATTATTCCTAGATATCTCAATTGGGCAAATTTGAATGGGCAAATTCGAAGCAATTTCATCTTCATTTGTTTCTTTCTATGAATACTCGAAAACCCACTTAAAATAACGAATCGGATTTAGAAACGAAAACCCCCCTCAGTTAATTATTTCGAAATGTTTCACCGCCTAGCCACAACCAAGGAAAAAGGTATCATCAAAATTTTGGGCCTAAAAAGATGAGATGAATTCCGTATTACGAAATAAATGTTCGGATATATTTGATGAATCCCTACTTATTATATTAGCCTTAGATTAGCCTTTTTTCTAGTAGAAATTTTCTAGTAGAAAAGAATTGAGTTGGGATCCATACGCATATGAAATACTTTTGGTATACAAATGGTATACAAAAATTTCTTCTTTTCTTAATTTTATTCTTTATTATAGTATAGTTTATTATAGTTATTCCATATATGCCCTCCTGCTTTTTTGGTTTATTCTATGGGAGTCGCCACGACAAAGGAAGGAGGAAATAGAATAATCTAACATGTTTTGTTCAAATGAACATTCCAAAAAGACTTCAATTATATTAAAAAGGGAATTAGCAAGTTCCTTCCCCCATGCCGAGAAAACATTTATTCTTTATTGTGTTCAATTCATTTCAAAATACTTCAATTGGTACGCCCAAGAAATAGGCCAATTCGGCAGCTTTTTGTTCAATTTCTCGTGGAGTAAAATTCTCATCAGTACGAGTCAAGGGAATGGCCCCTTGACCTCTGATTTCCATATAAAGGACACGACGAGGATAAAGACCCTCTTTAACCTCAATTCTGATTGATTGGATATCTCTCATAAGGAAGCGAAGGAAGATGCGACGATTTATTCCAGGAAATCCCCAACGAAAAATGCACACAATTCCTTCTTTTCTATCGAATCGGTCATAACCACTACCTACATTCCACAAAATTGTGCACCACAAATAGGAGCTAACGAACAGACCTGCGATCCCGTAAAAAGACATCACGATTCCTTGTGGAAAAAAAATAATTTGCTGAGATGGAAATATGGATATCAGATTCCTACCAAGATAACTGGAAGTTCCAACCGCTAAGAATCCTAGTGAACCTAAAAAAAGGATACAGGCCCAGCAAAAATTACTTGTTTTTCGAGACCCCCTTATAAGTTCTATCCATATATGTTCTGATCGCCAATTCATACTATACTAGATCCAGTTGCATTCGATTGGAATTGAGAGAATAACCCAAATTTGACTTTACCTTTCTTGATCCCGAAGTAACTTTCATCAACTAGCACTATTCTGATGTGGAGTAATTGGTTAGATACATTGACTTTCTATTAAAAATATTTACTGATCCGTTTTTAACCAGCTATATATATATATATACATGCATTTATGCAGATAGCATGTATCCGCATACATAACAGTTCTTTCATTTGTGTGTGGAAAGAGCCACATATCGTACCATATTGCACTAAAAAAATATCTGTATTATGATACAGTGTTGAAAAAAATTGATAGGATTTGGTCCCATTGGATCTAGACAATCTTATTTTTTTGGACATGAAGAGATAAAGAAGCCATTGCAATTGCCGGAAATACTAGGCCCACTAAAGGCACAAAAATAGAGGGTAAGTTGAGATCTGTCATAGAATGGGTGCCTCGATTTAATATTTGTATCTATATATTTGTATCTATTAGAAAGATATCTTATGATATGATAAGTATATCTATTATAAGTAATATTAGGTAATATTGACTATTGTATTTTATATAATATTATACTACTAAGTATATATAAACAATTAAGTATATATAAATATATAATTTATATTTATAAATAATATATTTATATTAAAATATAAATTTGAAATATAAAAATAATATTAAAATATTAAATTTTAATAAAAAAAAGGATAGATAATAAGTGCAAAAATGTAGAACTAAATTAAGTGTACCTATTCATCTTTCTACACGAATATAAATAGGGTAATCTTCTTTTACAAATTTTATTATTCTTCTTCTCCCATCCTTATGTTCTTTCTATCTTTCTTTCTAATCTAATAAGGAGTTTTTTATTTAAAAGGAGTTTTCTTATGAAAATTAAGTTCATTATGAATTCGCGACTCTAAATAATAGGATCCAACAAACAGGGATTCATAGTAAAAATGCGATAGATGTAGAAATTATTTTATTTCATTTCCATATTTGATATTTCTTTTTATTTTTATATATATTTTTTTTTTTTTTTTCATTATTGTCTATCTTAATTAATGCGTAAGATAGCCAGATAAAATTCTTTTTATTTCCCCAAATTAGAATTCCTCGGAAAGATAAATTCACTTTTTTATTTTATCCTGTTGATAGAGGTTCATAATACCTAATCATGAATAGGGGTAAGATAAAAAATAGATCTGGATCCGGAAGAAAAAAAAATTATCCGAAACTTCTGACTCTTACTAGAAAGTGTAACTTATATCACCAAAGAACATTTTTCTTAGTTTTTTTTATTATGATGAACTAAATACTTATTCGCTACAAACAAAATAACTGAATCTAGTGCTATACTTTAATTTTTTGAATTTTGATTCAAGGGAAAGAAACCATGGAGCTGAAATAACTCACTTAGAACACCTTTTAAAGGATTACGTGGTACGATTGGGTCGAATAAGCCTTTATGGAATAAATACTCAGCCGCTTGTGAACCATCGGGTACTGTCTTATTCAATGTTTGTTCAATTACTCTTTTACCCGCAAATGCAATGTACGCATTAGGTTCAGCAATAATGATATCTCCCAACATACCAAAACTGGCTGTTACTCCACCGGTTGTAGGAGATGTAAGGACTGGTACATAGAATAACTTTTTAGTGGATTGGTAATCATATGAAGCAGAAGATATTTTAGCCATTTGCATCAAGCTCAAACTTCCTTCTTGCATGCGTGCTCCTCCAGAAGCACACACAATAATGACAGGTAGAGATCGATTAGTAGCATACTCAATCAAACGAGTGATTTTCTCACCTACTACAGATCCCATACTACCTCCCATGAACTGAAAATCCATAACCCCAATTGCTGTGGGAATACCGTTTAGTTGACCTATGCCTGTTTGAACAGCTTCAGTTAAACCTGTCTTTCTTTGATAAGAATCGATACGATCTTTATAAGGTTCCTCTTCTGAATGAAATTGAATGGGGTCCATAGAAACCATATCTTCATCCATAGGATCCCAAGTGCCCGAATCAATCGAAAGTTCGATTCTATCTGAACTACTCATTTTCAAATGATATCCACACTGTTCACAAATATTCATTTTTGACCTAAGAAGTTTTTTATAATTTAATCCATAACAATTTTCGCATTGAACCCATAAATGTCTGTATTTTTTATTTATATCGAAATCATTAGATCTTCCTCTTATATTGAAATCACTGCCATTATTACGAGTTCTTATACTAAAACTTCCACTTTCACTACCACTTACATTTTCAGTACAAATGAAACTATAAATGTAACTGTCACTGTAATTGTCAGTACCACCTGAAATGGAACTATTAATACTGACTTCAAAACGAAGATAACTATTAATGCAACTATTAATGTGATTAGTCCAACTAGATTGAGTATCATATATGTAATGATAATAGTAGTGATTGTTTCTCTTAGACCCCCTATTCAAAAAACTAGAAAAAAAACCCTCTAATTCACTCAGAAAAGAACTATCATTGTCAATCTCAAAACTATGATTTTCAATATCAAAATATATGGAATAACTGTCACCATTACTATCCCTAACTAAAAAAGTGTCATCAGAGATCAAACTCCAAATATCCCTGATACCAAATAAATAATCAACATTACTGAAACTATAACTAACACTATCACTCCAATTTTTCTCCGTATCATTTAGAAGGGGTTCATCACTTCCACTGGTATGGCCAATAGCATCAAGACTTTCCATTGATTTACTTAAACCATACCTATGTTCTAACTTTAACTTCTCGTTAGACAACATCGAATTGAACCACCATTTTTCCATATAATCTTCCTGCCCCCTATTTGATGAAAATACAATAGATGAATAGTCATTCGATGAATAATTATTTTACTATTTTATTTCCTATCAGAATTAAGCATATGAGGATTAGGATTGTTAACTAATAATAAGTGAG